TTTTAATGTAATGAGCCTGTCTTCTATATCTCTATTTATATTCAAATATAAAAATATCAAAACTGATCACTAATCCAAGAAAATAATATTCGGAGGACTCTTCTGACCAAACAAAAAATTGTCAGCAAAGTTGTTTCTTTTTTTTCTTCAAATCCAAAGAATTTCTCTTACTTTATACGTAGGTCATCAATTTAGCGTTGGATAAAAAAGATAAAAAAAAGTGGAATACCCTTTATTTAATTTATAATTTTTTCCAATCAAATAAAAGGTTCAAATCAGTTTTTTCTCGACATGAGTGTTTTATATCGAAAAAAAAAAATTCCAACTCTTTGTTTTGAAACCTTTTATGTATTAAGATAGTAGTAGAAAGAGTACCATGCTTATATCTGAACTTCAAACGTTTTAGCTTTAACCCTGTTAATGGTCCCACATTATTGGTTGATAGAGAATCAAAGTGGATTTACCAATGACTCACGAAATGCTATGGTTCTTAAATATGATTTCGTAATTTATTCAGAAGTAATTCGCGGAATAATGCACCTTTTCTTTCCTAGGTATACCAAAAAATAAAGTGCAGTTGGTCAGATCCAGCCGATTCTTGAAATAAACAACTCGCACACACTCCCTTTCCAAAAAAAATCAATACACCAAGCACTACACTTAGATTTATTGGATTTGTTGCAAAAATATCGGTATTAAACCCGAAACTTCCGGCGGATGGCCAATAACCCAAGGAAAGGAAAGAATCGGTTACATTTTTCATATGATCTCCTCTTTCGTATTCTTATAGATAAGACTAATTATCTATATTTTTTATTTATTCTAGTATTTTTCTTATTATTTATTTTTATAAATACTACTAAAATATACTACTAAAATAAAATAGAGAAAAAAATAATATTGATTTATATATAATGTATTTTTTTTTTTCAATTGTAAATTTCCAATAAGAATGATACTTATTAGAATTAGGTATCGGGTCTTATGTTATATGAGTTTCGAAATATCTCCTTTGTTGCAATACTTCTTAAAAAAAGTTCCATTGGAATACGAGAGTAAAGGAAGAAAGCGAATTGGTGTGCCAAATCCTCCTCCCCCAATCAGTCCTTTACACGGGCTGTTGTCCGAACGAATAATAAATGGAAATCTGAATATAATTCAAAAAAAGCAAGAGCAGCAAATCCAAAGAAATAAAAAACGAAAAACTATATGTATTTTTAGTTTGTAGGATTAAACAAAGGGATTCGCAAATAAAAGTGCTAATGCCACAACCAGTCCATAAATTGTTAAAGCTTCCATAAAAGCCAGACTAAGCAATAAAGTACCTCGTATTTTTCCCTCTGCCTCTGGTTGTCTCGCGATCCCTTCTACAGCTTGTCCCGCAGCAGTACCTTGACCAACTCCAGGTCCAATAGAAGCAAGCCCAACGGCCAATCCAGCAGCAATAACGGAAGCGGCAGAAATCAGTGGATTCATGATAAGTTCCTCGCACCAAAACAAAAAAATAAAGAAATAGTTAATGATACAATCAACCAACGAATTATGACTTATTTATTCCATGGATAAAATTTATCCAGTCAAAGTAACTAAGAAACCAGAATTGAAATAATAATATTCGTGAATTATCAGAAATATATCGATATCTCTTTTTTTTATTAGTTCCTATCAACTTTGTGAATCTGTACAAATTTTGTTCTTCGATTTATTTCTTTTTTCCTTTCTTACGAATCATTCTTTGAATTCTTTGTTCTTTTTCGTGATTTAAATTCATCCAATTCAATATTAAATTAAAAATTACAGACGAAGACGAAAAAGAAGGACTTTGGTTGGAATCCCTATATAAATTCACATCATAGTAGGGAAAATAAGATATATCTTCAGTTCATATATACTTATATTATATCTAATATCACATATACATGTCTTTCCCCCATAACGTAAACTAACTATTCATATCATTCATATCTTAGATTAGGAAAAAGATCTTTTAGATCTCTTTCCTTTATTCTACAATTTCTTAATCTTAATATCGTAATATCTTTTTTACTATTACTTACTCTAGATCGTATATACCTTAATTTATACCTTATTTCTATATTTATCTTCCCTAAGTGGATTACCTTGATACGCGCATACATTGAGTTAAGCTAAGCTAAAAAAGAGTATGTCGAAAACTAGTCAATGATGACCTTCCATGGATTCTCCTATATAAGCCGCAGCTAAAGTTGCAAAAATAAGAGCTTGAATACCACTTGTAAATAATCCAAGAAACATGACAGGTATAGGAACCACTAAAGGTACTAAAGAAACAAGAACAACAACTACTAATTCATCAGCTAATATATTTCCGAAAAGTCGAAAACTAAGCGATAAGGGTTTTGTGAAATCTTCTAAGATGTTAATGGGTAAAAGGATTGGAGTTGGTTGAATGTATTTACCGAAATAACCTAATCCCTTTTTGGTAAGACCCGCATAGAAATAAGCTACTGACGTCAGTAAA